CTAACCACTCATTAATGTCATTAATTCTACTGTTATTACACTTCGAATTCGATAATAAATAACCAAAATAGCTAAGCCAATTGATGATTCCGCGGCTGCAACCGTTAAAATAAGTAACGAAAAAATTTGACCTACAATATCATCAATTAAAATTGATGAGAAAATTAAATTAAAACTTATTGATAAAAACATCATTTCAAGAGACATTAACATAATTAAGATATTCTTTTGATTTAAAAAAATTCCTATAATACTAATCAAAAATAACGCAGTTGACGTATTTAAATAATTTATTTGTTCATACATATTATTAATGTTATTTTTATTCAATTTTTTAGGGTAGTAGAAATCTATATAATTATAATCCAGCCACAGGTTCCCCTACGGCTACCTTGTTACGACTTCACTTCAGTCCTTTTTTTACCTTAAATAAAATTTTCCAATAAAATAAATTTCCATAGCGTGACGGGCGGTGTGTACAAGACCTGAGAACAAATTCACCGTAACATTCTAATTTACGATTACTAGCAATTCCAGCTTCATATTTTCGATTTTCAGAAAATAATCCGTACTTGATTCTTGTTAAAGTTTAGCTATGATTTTCAGCTTTGCTTCTCATTGAAAAAATCATTGTAGCACATGAAAGTAGCCCAATTCATTAGGGTCATGAGGACTTGACGTTATTCTTTCCTTCCTTTGAAATATCTTCAACTGTTTATATTCTAAAATACATAAGAGTTTTGTCCGTTTATTGGAATGAACCAAACGCTTCACAGCACGGACTGACGACAGCCATGCAACACCTGTTTTTATGCAAAAATTGGTAAGATTCCGCGCGTATTGTCGATTTAAACCACATGCTCCACTGCTTGTGCAGGTCCCCGTCAATTCCTTTGAGTTTTAGTCTTGCGACCGTAGTTCCCAGGCGGAGTGTTTTGCGTTAGCTTTACTTTAGAAGACTTTAAAGTAAACACTCATCGTTCAGGGTATAGACTACAGGGGTATCTAATCCCTTTTGATTCCTATACTTTAATATCTCAGCGTCAGTTTTAAATTAGATTACTGCTTCCGCAATTGAGATTCCTTTAAATATCAATACATTTTACTGTTACATTTAAAATTCTATAATCTTTATTTAAACTCTAGACTATTATTTTTCTAAATTAAATAAAAATAAACTTTAAGTTTTTAATTAGAAGTTAATAATCAGCCTACATATTCTTTACGCCCAATTAATCCGAATAACGTTTGCCCTTCCCGTTTTACCGCGGCTGCTGGCACGAAATTAGCCAGGACTTTTTGAATTCAATCATTATTTTCATGATAATGTGTTTTACAACGACTTGTCTTCAATCACACAAATGGTTTAGCTGAGTCAAGCTTTCGCTCATTGCTCAATATTCCTCACTGCTGCCTTTTAATAAAGTCTGGATCGTTTTCATCTCCAGTGTGGTTGTTCATCCGCATAGATCAACTAAAGATCGTAAGCTTGGTAAGCTTAATTTACCAACAACTTAATCTTTTATAGATTTTTTCAGAGACGAGTTAATCTTTTCATACATTTAATAATAGATCTGAATTAATTTCTATAAATTACTCACCCGTTCGCCAGTAAATTACTTTAACTCGCATGTGTTATGCTAACCATTAACGTTCATTCTGAGCCAGGATCAAACTCTTTCATTAAATATTTTATTATTTTTGTAATTCTGACTACCCTAAATTTTTTTAAAATACAAGCTAAAAAACCAAAACTGAAAAATTAAAAAAGTCCCTCTTTCACAAAAAAAAATCCGCTTAATCATTTTCTGATCGAGTAAAATCTTTTGATTTCTACTAAGATAAAGTGTTAAGTTGTAATTCTTAAAAGAATAATTTGTTTTTACTTTGTTCATTTAATAAATGTTACTTTATTACGGGAATAGGATTTGAACCTATAGCTTTAGAACATGAACCTAATGAGTTAACCATTTACTCTATCCCGTTTTGTATTATAAGTTTACTCCTAGTGAGATTCGAACTCACATTTATACCACGAAAAAGTAGTGTCTTAAACCATTAAACGATAGGAGCTTATTTATGTCGTTTTACACCATACTTTGAACGAGTCTTTTTTCTATTTTTTACAGGAGTCAAATCGTAAGCCCCTCGAACGAAATGATAAAAAACTCCAGGTAAATCTTTAGCTCGTCCACCACGAACTAAGACCAAAGAATGCTCTTGTAAAGAATGACCTTCACCAGGAATATACCCAATTACAGATTTTCCTGTAGTCAATTGTACTTTAGCTACCTTTCTTTCGGCCGAATTTGGTTTCTTTGGATTTATAGTGTAAACGCGAATACAAATTCCTTTTCTTTGAGGTGAATTTTTTAGAGCTATAACTCGACTTTTATTTTTTGAATTAATCCGAGGTTGTTTTAATAATTGACGAAGAGTTGACATCTATTTTTAAGTTATTTATTAATTTAAAACAAAAAAACAAAAAAACAAAATCAGCAATTAAATATGATAAACAAAACATTATTAATTGAAGAATAAATTCAGGAGGTAAAATAATAAAACTGAATAAAATAAAACTGAATAAAATATATCGCCTGTAAATTTTTATAAATTTGTAATTAGAAGCTAAATTTGTAATTAAAAACATGTTATAAAAATAACAAAAAAGAACTAAAGATCAAAAATTTATAAAATAATGAAGTTCAATAATTCAAGCAGTATAAAATAAAATATTCAATTGAGTTTCGAACACTAATGCAGTGTTATTTCAATTAAATGAATCCTCCAATTTAACAAAAAAAAATAAAACATTCGGTAAAATTTTATAATAAATAAAAAATATCATAATACTGCAAATAATTAGGATTCACTGAAAAAAATATTTAATAAAAATAAATTGGTAATTATGTCAACTAGATTTAAAAAAATAGATTAATTGAAAGATTAAAAAAGGTAATGTAAAAAGCAAAGTAATTGAAATACTATTCAATCAAAACAACTCGAATAAATTTGTGATCTCTGTTGTAATGAATTTTTTTTTGAAAACAAGAAAAGGAAAAATTTCAATAAGAATTATACTATTCATTCTGTACCAAGCAATGATAAACAAACTTAAAGAACTGAATAGGAAATAGTTGAGTTTTCATAAAAGCTCAACTGAGTAAAAGGACGCGGGTCAATTCACATTTTTACAGATTTTGAGTGTATTAGGATTCGAACCTAAGATCTATAAATTAAAAGTCTATCGCTTTCAACCAACTAAGCTATACACCCTTTATGTTATTTTTGTGTTACCTAGTGTTTGGAAAGATTCGAACTTTCAACCTTTAAATTCGTAGTTTAATACTCTATCCAATTGAGTTACAAACACCACCTTGAGCAATAGAGGATTTGAACCTCTAACCTTTTTGGTGTAAACAAAATACTCTACCAATTGAGTTAAATGCTCCTGTTACTTCCTGAGCAGGATTCGAACCTACAATCGAGTAGTTAACAGCTACTTGCTTTACCATTTAGCTATCAGGAATTTAAAACTATATTCCCTTCTATAGTGGTTTTTTATTCGTCGGTATGGTAAAAAATCGATTTTTTACCATACCGACGAATAAAAAACCACTATAGAAGGGAATATAGTTTAATTGGTAAAGCATATGTTTTGCATACATAAAATTATCGGTTCGAATCCGGTTATTTCCAGTTATAAAACTATAAACTGTGAATTATTTACCCAGAACTAAGCTTTATTATGATCATGTAAGAAGATTTGAAATCTTGGATAAAGATACTTTAAGAAGCAAAAGGGCGGATTTTAATTATAAAAAATTTTCCATAATAATCAAATCAACAAAGGATTTTACTGTTTTTTCAGAATATTTTCAGAATATTTTCTTTATGGAATTATTTTTAAATCAACGATTATTCGTTAAGAAAATAAATCAAAATTTTTTATTAGAAGGTAAATTACGGAAAGATTCCGCATTTTTCAGTTTTGAAAATTTTCTATCTTTAGCTTTAATTAACTCATCTTTTTTTCTGGAAGGTTTTTTTACAGATATAAGTAGCAAAATTATTTATAATTTTTTGTGTGTTAAAATTATTGAATATCCGTTAAGATTAACTTTAGAAGATTTTTATATAAGTAATAGTCTTTAATCAAGGAGAATAGCTTAATCGGTAGAGCTCTGGTTTTCAAAACCAAGGGTTGAGGGTTCAAGTCCTTCTTCTCCTGAATAAAAAAATTAATATGTTTAATAACTACTTTTTTGTACCAAGCCCATTAGAACAGTTTGAAATTGTGACTATTCTACCAATTTCAATTGGAGGAATAAACATTTCTATAACAAATTCAACTTTATTTATGTTTTTAACTTTTATAATTTCCGTATTCTGATTAAGTTTAAGCTTTTACAAAAATAGTTTAATTCCTACTAATTGGCAACTTTTAAAAGAATCAATATATGAAATAACTTCAAATATGATTCGTGAGAATTTAGGTTCAAAAGGAGAGTTTTATTTCCCTTTTATCTTTAGTTTACATTTGTTTTTATTATTTTGTAATTTTATTGGAATGGTACCCTATAGTTTTACTGTAACTAGTCATATTATATTTACCTTTGGTTTAGCATTATCAATTTTTATTGGAATAAATATAATAGGAATTCAAACTCACGGAATTAACTTTTTTTCATTATTTTTACCTAGAGGTGTTCCATTATTTATTGTTCCGCTAATTATTACAATCGAATTACTGTCGTACTCAATTAAAGTATTCACTTTGTCAATTCGACTATTTGCAAATATGACTTCGGGCCATACCTTATTAAAAATTATTGCTGGATTTGCTTGAACAATGTTATCAGCAGGTGGATTATTAGCCATTTTCCATTTAATCCCGCTAGGTTTATTAGTTGCTTTAACAGGTCTTGAATTAGCTATTGCAGGTCTTCAAGCATACGTATTCACATTATTAACGTGTATTTATTTAAATGATGTAATCGATTTACACTAATACAAAATGCCTCAATTAGATCGTATAATTATATTTCCACAAATATTTTGATTATTTTTAATTTTTACTTCATTTTACATTGTTTCAACTCATTTTTTTCTTCCTGAATTTCTAAAATCATTAAAATCTAGAAAAAGTGTGATTGATTTAAATGAATTAAAAGCTAACACTATAAAACAACAAATTATTGAGTCTGAGCAAAAGTTTAAAGATTTACTTACTCAAGATTTAGCAAGGATAAAATTCTTTTTTGATTCAAATTCAGCTTTTAAAATTTTAAACTTAGAAAATTCAGAAGCCAAAGAAGCGGATAGGGTAATTAGTCAGGCAGTAAAAAATTCAATTTTATTCTGTAATTTCCAAATATTAAATGCGATAGAAATTCATTGCAAATCAATCAATAATCCAAAAAATTATTAATTTAACATGTATATCACCGTAGTAATTTTACCTTTAATAGGATCTTTAATCTCTGGATTTGGCGGGCGTTTATTAGGATATTATGGAGCAAGCATTTTTGCAACTAGTTGCGTTGGGTTATCTTTTTTTTTATCGCTTTTGATTTTTTATGAAGTAGGGTTTTGCAATTCAGTATGTTATATTTCATTAAGTTCTTGAATTAGTACAGGAACGTTAACGGTTAATTGAGGCTTTCTTTTTGATGCTGTAACATCTGTAATGTTAATTGTAGTGACATCTATTTCAACTTTAGTACATATGTACTCAATTAGTTATATGGAGAATGATCCACATTGCCCAAGATTTATGTCGTATTTAGAAATTTTTACTTTTTTCATGTTAGTATTAGTAACGGCTGATAATACTTTACAGATGTTTTTGGGATGAGAAGGAGTTGGTTTAGCTTCGTACTTATTAATAAATTTTTGATTTACTCGTTTAGCTGCTAATCAATCAGCTATAAAAGCTTTAGTTGTTAACAGAATAGGTGATTTTGGATTAAGTATTGGAATCTTTGCACTCTTTTACATTTTTAACTCAGTAGACTATTTGACAATTTTTTCATTAACTCCCTTTTTTCAAAATTATTGTCTTTCATTTTTAGGGATTGATATTAATACTTTAACATTTATAGGAGTGTTACTATTTATTGGAGCAGTTGGAAAATCTGCTCAACTAGGTTTACACACTTGATTACCAGATGCGATGGAGGGACCTACCCCAGTATCGGCATTAATTCATGCAGCAACTATGGTAACAGCAGGAGTTTTTTTAATAATTAGATTTTCGCCTTTAGTTGAGTATTCTTCAACTATATTAGGAATTTTAATTATTTTTGGTTCTTTAACAACTTTTTTTGCAGCTATGACTGGTACTTTTCAGAATGATCTAAAAAGAGTTATTGCTTACTCTACTTGTAGTCAATTAGGATACATGGTTTTTGCATGTGGATTATCTTGTTACAATGTTAGTATGTTTCATTTAACTAATCACGCATTTTTTAAAGCCTTATTATTTTTAAGTGCAGGTTCTATTATCCACGCCTTATCTGATGAACAGGATATGAGAAGAATGGGTTCACTTTCTCAATTTTTACCTGTAACTTATTCATTAATGCTTATTGGTTCATTAGCATTAACCGGATTTCCTTTTTTAGCTGGATTTTATTCTAAAGATTTTATTCTAGAGCTTTCTCAAATAGGGACAAACTCAAATTTGAATAATAGTATAGCAGCTTTATCTTGTTGATTAGGTACTTTATCTGTCTTATTTACTTCATTTTATTCATTTAGATTGATTTATTTAGCATTTTTAAATAATTCAAACTCTTCTAAAAAGGTTTTAACATCTGTTCATGAGTCTAATTTATTAATGTTAATCCCTCTTTTGATTTTAGCTGTTGGGAGTATTTTTATAGGGTATTTGACTAAAGATTTTTTTATAGGATTTGGAACAAATTTTTGAAATTCTTCAATTTTCATTTTACCTTATAATGCCAATTTTATCGAATCAGAATTTTTAGAAGTTCAAATCAAATGACTTCCATTTTTATTAAGTACTTTTGGTATAATATTAGCAACTATAATAAATTTATCAAGATTTTATATTTTAATAAATTGAAATTTTCATAATTTTTTTGCATTTTTAATAAACAAAAAATGGTTTTGAGATTTTATTTATAGTCGATTTTTTATTTATCCAATTTTAACTTTTGGTTACAATATAACTCTAAAAAATTTAGATAGAGGGTTTATTGAGTTAGCAGGGCCATATGGAGTGATGAATTTTATTCCAACATGAGCAAATTTAATAAAAAAATTACAGACAGGTCAAATAACTCATTATATTTTTTTCATGATTTTAGGGCTTTGTTCATTTTTTATTTTATTTTATTTAATAGAAAATTTACAGTTTTCTATGTTTTTATACTTTGTATTAATGTTTTTTATTTAGTTATTAGAGAGTCTATAGCTTAAAGGTTAGAGCATACGCGTGCGGCATGTTAATACTTTAAAGTATATAATTAATTTTTTAAATGAGTGGAATTCTCATCATTTACGACCCAAATGTATTACTTGATTATAATCTTACCAATTGAGATTAAAGCTAAATAAGTAAAAAAGTTTAAGGATACGAACAGAAACTTGTTGAAAACATCTTAACTCTAAAAAATAGATTAAAACAGAATTAACAGCGTATACTTAATTGGGTTACTGTGGATTAAGAAGGTGTAAAGCAAGATCCTATGAACTTAAAATATTAAGAAATTGAAACGTGTAAAATTAGGAAAATTATTTAAGCAAAAGTTTTCTTGTAATTAAGGAAAATAAGCTTAAAATAATTTATTAAACTTATTTAAGTTTATATAGAAGCTGTATGACAGGAAATCTGTCCTGTACAGTTTTTGGCAGAGGTAACTGAGTTATCGACTGTAACTTGATAAGCGTAAGGTTGATTGTTCGAATCAATCTAGACTCAAACGAATTGATGAATCAAATGTTACAAAATTTTTTTAATCCTTTAATTTTTACGTCTTTGACTCCGCTTATAGGAGCATTAACATTATACCTGATTCCAGTAACTAATTTACAGGTATGTAGACTATTTGCTTTATATGTTTCTTGTATTACATTTGTATTTTCTTTATTTATTTGATTACAATTTGATTCAAATACTTCATTTTTTCAATTTGTGTGTACTTTGAATTGATTACAGCATTGAAACCTATATTATACGATAGGAGTTGATGGAATTTCAATTTTTTTTATTTTATTAACCACATTTCTTACTGTATTATGCATATTAATTAGTTGAACTTCAGTTAAAGTTTTAGTGAAAGAATATTTAATTTGTTTTTTAATATTAGAGTTTTGCTTAATTCAAGTTTTTTCCGTTTTAGATTTATTATTTTTTTATATTTTTTTTGAAAGTGTTCTAATTCCAATGTTTCTAGTTGTAGGTATTTGAGGATCAAGAACTAGAAAAATTCGTGCCGCTTATCAATTTTTTTTATATACGTTGATAGGTTCTCTGTTGATGTTGATAGGATTAGTTTTCATTTATTTTCAAGCAGGCACAACAGATATACAGTTATTATGACAGACAAGTTTTTCAGATTTTCGACAATTAATTTTGTGAATAGCATTTTTTTCTAGCTTTGCTGTGAAAATTCCCATGATACCATTTCATATTTGATTACCTGAAGCTCATGCTGAAGCTCCAACTGCAGGTTCTGTTATTTTAGCGGGGATTTTATTAAAAATGGGAGGATTTGGATTTCTAAGATTTTCATTACCACTATTTCCTTTTGCTTCTATATTTTTTGCACCGCTAGTATTTTCATTAAGTTTAATTGCCGTTATTTATGCTTCTTTAACAACTTTACGTCAGATTGATTTAAAAAAAATAATTGCTTATTCATCAGTTTCACATATGGGTTTTGTAACCATTGGGATTTTTTCATTATCTCTTCAAGGAATAGAAGGTAGCATAATTCTTATGTTAAGTCATGGTCTTGTTTCGAGTGCACTTTTTCTATGTGTTGGTATATTATACGATCGACATAAGACAAGAATTATTAAATATTACAATGGTTTAGTTCAGGTAATGCCAATTTTTGGTATCTTCTTTTTATTTTTCTCATTTGCAAATCTGGGTTTTCCGGGAACAAGTAGTTTTGTAGGAGAGTTTTTAGTATTATTTGGTACTTTTAAGATTAGTATTTTTGTAACATTTGTAGCAGCATTAGGAATGATTTTCGGTGCGGCTTATTCTATTTGACTTTTTAATAGAATTATTTTTGGAATTATAAAAGTTCAATATTTTACTTTATTTCAGGATATTTCACGACGAGAGTTTTGAATTTTATTCCCTTTAGTTTTACTTATCCTATGAATGGGGATATATCCTAATTCATTTCTAGACACAATTCATTTCTCTATAGTGAATTTAATGGAACAATTATAAAAATGATTCAAAGTTACAGTTGATTTACAATTAGATTAGCAGCTTTACTTATTTTAGCTACAATTATTATTGATGTTGAAATTGTAGGGCTAATTATGAGTTTAGCTTTTTTTCATATAAATTATGGCATTAAAACGATTATACAGGATTATATCCATACTGAAAAATTGTATTTAGTTTCATTAACTCTAATTCGTATTTGCTATATTGAATTAATTCGATATTCAATAGAGCTAATTATATAAAATAAACTAATGGACTACTTATTATATAATTTATATTCAATAGCATCAGAAGCCTATATTTTATGGGTGGTAAATATTTTATTAATTTATGGAGTGTTTTTCAGTTCATCTTTTACTTTAGGATTCCCGATTTTAAATAAAAGTACTTGTTGACTTTCGTTGCAATCTCTTATATTTGCTTTGATTTTAATGTTAAATCAAGAACAAATTAATATAGTAAGTTGAAATAATTTTTTAATTCTAAACGATTTTACTTATAGTGCAAAAATTATTATACTTTCCTTTGGAATAAGCTGGGTTTTTTTGTCGTATGAACATTCATTTCAATATAAATTAAATGCTTTCGAGTTTTGAATTTTAATTTTATTATCAATTACAGCTATGTTATTTGTTACTCAAGCTTACGATCTTTTAAGCATATATTTAACTGTCGAATTCCAAAGTTTAGTGTTTTATATATTAGCAAGTTTTAATCGCACTTCAGAGTTTTCAACTGAAGCAGGTTTAAAGTATTTTATTTTAGGAGCTTTTTCATCAGCATTACTATTATTTGGATCATCATTACTTTATGGATTAACTGGATTAACGAATTTAAATGATTTTGCAAATTTATTTACAGGGTTTGAAGTAATAGATTCTTCTACCGCACTTGGAATTATAACTGGAATTATTTTTATAATTAGTGCCTTGTTTTTTAAAATAAGTGCAAGTCCTTTTCATATGTGAGCTCCCGATGTTTATGAAGGAGCAAATATTATAGTAACTGCTTTATTTTCTATCCTTCCAAAATTACCAGTTGTTTCGATTTTACTTAAATTATTATTTTTTTCTTTTCATGATTTAATTGATTATTGATCAATTTTTATAATGATTTCTGCGATACTTTCCTTACTTGTAGGAGCATTAGGAGCATTTATGCAATTAAAATGAAAACGATTTATGGCTTATAGTTCAATAAATCATGTAGGATTTATACTTTTAGCTTTAATTACTGGAAGTAATGAGGCGATTTTTAGCTTTATTGTTTATATTTTAATCTATATGATTACTATAGTGGGAACTTTTAATTTTATTATGAGTTTAAGAATATTTTACTACCCCAAAATACAGCAATCTCGTTATTTAGAAAATTTAACAATGTTATCTGTTACCAATCCCTTATTAGCTGCATCAATGACTATTTTTTTATTTTCAATGGCTGGTATTCCTCCATTAGCCGGTTTTTTTTCAAAATTATTTATTTTAATAACAATTATAAAAAACAATATTATAGGCGTTAGTATAATTGCAGTTTTAATAAATTGTATAGCTTGTTTTTATTACATTCGTTTAATAAAAAAAATGTATTTTGATTATAAAAGTTATTGACCAGTCTTGATTCCAGTAACAAAAATCAATTCGTTACTTCTTGGTTTAGCATTAATTATCATAGTTTTTCTAGTTATAGATTTAGAATTAGTATCAATAATTGCAACTTTTATGCTTTCATAAATAATAAAAATAATTCATTATGGTTTTTTTAATTACAACTTTATTAAAAATTATTTCAATAATTATACCATTACTAATTGCAGTTGCATATATGACATTAGCAGAAAGAAAAGTTATGGCAGCCATGCAACGACGAAAAGGACCAAATGTTGTAGGTATCTTTGGTTTATTACAGCCTTTAGCTGATGGACTTAAACTATTCGTAAAAGAAACTGTATTACCATCTAGTGCCAATATTAGTATTTTTGTCCTTGCTCCCATTATTACTTTTTTACTAGCTTTAATATCATGAAGTGTTTTACCTTTAGGTGAAGGTATGGTATATTCAGATATAAATGTAGGAGTTTTATATATTTTAGCAATTTCATCATTAGGAGTTTATGGTATCATTATCTCAGGATGATCAAGTAATTCAAAATATGCATTTTTAGGAGCTTTAAGATCTGCGGCACAAATGGTATCGTATGAAGTTTCGATTGGTTTAATATTAATAAATGTTTTATTATGTACAGGTTCTCTTAATTTAACTGAAATAGTTTTATCCCAGCAATCTGTTTGATACGCAATTCCATTATTTCCTATTCTAATTATGTTTTATATTTCAATATTAGCAGAAACAAATCGAGCTCCTTTTGATTTACCAGAAGCAGAAGCAGAATTGGTTGCTGGTTATAATGTTGAATATTCGGCTATGGGTTTTGCTCTTTTCTTTTTAGGAGAGTACGCAAATATGATTTTAATGTGTGGTTTAACTACAATTTTATTTTTGGGAGGTTGATTACCGCCCGCTAATTTAATTATACTGTATTGAATTCCAGCACCTATTTGATTTGCTATAAAAACTACAGTGTTATTGTTTGGTTTTATTTGAGTTCGTTCTTCTTTTCCCCGATATCGTTATGATCAATTAATGCGAGTTGGTTGAAAAGTATTTTTACCGTTGTCATTAGGTTGGGTTTTTTTAGTAGCAGGACTTTTATTAAGCTTTAATTGATTACCATAAAATGAAAATTATTTTTAAAGAATACTCTGTAATTTTAATATTTTTTATTATAGCTTGCTTACTTTCTTTAGCAATTTTTGCGCTTTCATATTTTTTAATTCCTCAAAAAGCGGATCAGGAAAAGATTAGTGCATATGAGTGTGGTTTTAATCCTTTTGATGATGCTAGAGCTACTTTTGATATTCGTTTTTATTTAGTTGCAATATTGTTTTTAATTTTTGATTTAGAAATTAGCTTTTTATTTCCATGATCCCTTGTACTAAACAAAATTACATTAGTAGGGTTTTGAGTTATGATTATTTTTTTAATAATATTAACTGTTGGTTTTATTTACGAGTGATATAAAGGTGCATTAGAGTGAGAATAAATATTTTAACTTAGAAAATAAATCTGTGAAATTACTTGATTCCTTACCGAACTCAAAAGTAAATTTGTTTTTACTAAAAATACTATTTGTATGGAAATCTTAGTCGGTTAAAATTAGTTACAATCTATAATAATATAATGTTATGAAATCAGTTGTGTTAAAAGTTTTATTTACCTCAACAAATATTTTATGTACTTTAGTAGACATTGAAGGAAAAGTAATATTTTGAACTTCAGTCGGTACAAGAAAAATTAAAGGAACAAAAAAAATTACTTTAATTTCAATAAATACTATGCTAAAGGAAGTCGTGCAAAAATTAAATGAAACTAATTGTCAATTTTTATATTTGGAAATAAAAGGTTTTAGTAAAAACAAAAAAACAATCATAAAATTTTTTAAAAATTCCTTGGTCAATATTGTTTTGATTTGTGACAAAACAGCATTACCTCATAATGGCTGCAAAAGAAAAAAAGTACGTAGAGTTTAGGCGGAATAGTTCAATTAGGTTAGAACATTGGAATCATAATCCAAAAGCTATAGGTTCAAATCCTATTTCCGTTATGCGGCTAGATGGCAGAACGGTAAATGCAAAAGATTGCAAATCTTTATATATTGGTTCGATTCCAATTCTAGCTTGAAAAACGAGAGGCTTACAAGTAAAAATAATAGACAACATGAATGTAACTCTTCAAAGTGCAAAAATGATTGGTGCAGGTTTAGCAACAATAGGATTAACTGGTGTAGGTGCTGGTGTAGGAATTGTTTTTGGCTCATTAGTAATGGCATACGCACGAAATCCTTCATTAAAACAACAATTATTTGGATATACAATTTTAGGTTTTGCTTTAACAGAAGCTGTAGCTTTATTTGCTTTAATGATGGCATTTTTAATTTTATTTACTTAATTTTTTCTAGGGTATAACGAAATGGTTATCGTGTTTGCTTTGGGAGCAGAAAATTGTAGGTTCGAATCCTACTACCCTAAATTAAAAGAAACAGAAATTTTTAAATTTAATATTATTAATTTTTATTGGTTTAAAATAATAAAAAATGTTGTTAAGGATGAATGGCTGAGTGGTTGAAAGCATCAATTTTGAAAATTGACATAATATTTATCGTGGGTTCGAATCCTACTTCATCCGAAGTCTAGATAGCTCAGATTGGTAGAGCATAGGATTGAAAATCCTTGTGTCATGGGTTCGAATCCCATTCTGGACAACAATTAAAATGAGAAATGCTTCGAGATTTTTTATTTTCTAATCGACCTGTTTCACCCCATCTAACGATTTATGTACCACAACAATCGTCAATTTTTTCAATTTGGCATAGAATTTCTGGTTTAATCAATTTATTCCTTATTTTTATACTAGTAATTTTTGTAAATAATTTATTATTGTGTGGAATTCAAAACTTTTGATTTAAAATTTTAATTATTTTGAACTTCAGTATTATAAAATTTATTTGATTATTAATTTTAATAACTTTGTTCTATCATACAATTAATGGGTTACGTCATATATTATGAAATTTAGGGATTTTATTGAATAAAGAATCTTTATTTTATTTTACTATTTTAACAGTATTACTCTTTTTGTTAGGTATAATAATTTTATAATAAAAATGTTCCTTCAAAAAAATTCGATTAACAAGTTAACTTTGTTTAAAAATGAAATTAATTTACAGAAATTTGTTAGGATATATCGTTGAAATCCTCATATTCAACAGAATCCTTGATTTAGTATTCATCCAATTTCTTTAAAAAAATGTGGTCCGATGGTACTTGATGCAATTATACAGATTAAAAATTATCAAGATTCTTCATTAACGTTTAGACGTTCATGCAGAGAAGGTATTTGCGGCAGTTGTGCAATGAATATTGATGGGACAAATTCTCTTGCTTGTTTGAAATCGTTAAAAACAAAAAACAAATTTATAACAATTTACCCATTACCTCATATGTATGTAATAAAAGATTTAGTTATAGATTTAACTAATTTTTATTCTCAATATAAATCTATAAAACCGTGGTTAGTAAATAGATTGCTGCCTAAAAAAGAGCTATTACAATCACGTTTAGATCGTATTGAATTAGATGGTCTATACGAGTGTATTTTATGTGCGTGTTGTTCGGCAAGTTGCCCTAGTTACTGGTGGAATCAAGATGTTTATTTAGGCCCAGCAATTTTACTTCAGGCTTACAAATGAATTTCTGATTCAAGAGATAAAGCTACTGATCAGCGTCTTAAATTTTTAAATCATAAAATGCGTCTTTTTAGATGTCACACAATTATGAATTGTAGTAAAACTTGCCCTAAGAATCTAAATCCTGGAAAAGCTATTGCTAACATAAAACAGCAAATTTTACACACTTAGGCGAAGAATGGGATTCGAACCCATGACCAATAGATTCACAATCTAATGCTCATCCTCCGAGCTCTCTCCGCCTGGCGAAAATAACTCAATTGGTAGAGTATAATCTTGCCAAGATTAAAGTTGAGGGTTCGAATCCCTTTTTTCGCTTATATAAAATAAAAATAATGAATATTGAAACTTTGTTAATCATTACCTTTTCTACTTTTGCTTTGTTATCTGCATTGATGGTAATAACATTAACTAATGCTGTCCATTCTGTCCTTTTTTTGATTTTAGTTTTTTGTAATACTGTAGGTTTACTACTTTTATTCGGTGCAGAATTTCTTTCTTTTATGCTTTTAATTGTTTATGTAGGAGCTATTGCTGTTCTCTTTTTATTTGTAGTAATGATGTTAAACGTTAAAATAAGTTCAATTAATTTAAATCTGATTTCTTTAATTCCTTTAGGAATTTTAGTTACTTTTTTGTTTGCTTATCAATTTAATTTATCTATAAATGAATTTCATATAATTAAATCTTATTTTAACCAACCTGAAACAATTTCATGGATAGATGAAATTGATAATATCTCAAATATTAAAGCTATAGGATGTGTTTTATACACTGACTATAGTTTCCTGTTTTTATTATCAGGTTTAATTTTATTAGTAGCTATGATTGGTACAATTATTTTAACTATGCATCAAAGAATTGATGTTAAAAAACAAAAGATTGAATATCAACTAGTTCGTAATCCAGCAGGAGTTATAAAATTTATTGAATTAAGAAAGTAACGGATATGACGAAATAGGTAGACGTATTAGATTTAGATTCTAACGACAAAAGTTGTGAGGGTTCGAATCCCTCTATCCGTAATATTTAAATGGATATGTTAAACATATCCATTTAAATATTAAACTCTAGTAAAAAACGTTCAATTTTTCCTAAACTTGGAAGAATAATTAAAAAATAAATAAAATAATAAATACTTGCAATTTGACCAATAAGTACATATGGTTCTTCTACTGGCATTCCACCAATTCAACCTAGAATAACACAACAACTTATCATAGTTCAATATAAAAATTTATAAATTGGTCTAAATCTTGAACTACGAATTTCAGTACTATGAATCCATGGTAACAAAGCTAAAACAGCAATAGCCGAAATCATTGCAATTACACCTCCTAATTTATGAGGAATACTCCTTAAAATAGCGTAGAACGGTAAAAAGTATCATTCAGGAACTATATGAGCAGGAGTAACCATAGGATTTGCTTCTATATAGTTATCTGCATGCCCTAAAACATTAGGTGAAAAATAGACAAATATAGAAAAAAATATTAAAAATAGTATTAAGCCTAATAAATCTTTAATAATGAAATATGGGAACATACTAATTTTATCGACACTTGAATCAATTCCTAAGGGATTTCCTGAGCCATCTTGGTGTAAAACTGCTAAATGTATTAAAGAAGCTGCGGCTATAACAAAAGGTAATAAATAATGCAAACTAAAAAATCGATTTAATGTAGCATTATCTACTGAAAAACCTCCTCAGAGCCAAGTTACGATCGAATCACCTACAATAGGAATAGCAGACACTAAATTAGTTATTACTGTAGCACCTCATAAGCTCATCTGACCTCATGGTAAAACATAACCAATAAAGGCAGTACCCATCATTAAAAAGAAAATAATTACTCCTATAACTCATACTAAATGACGTGGTTTTGTATACGAACCAAAATATAAACCTCTAAATATATGAATATAAACTACAATGAAAAACATAGATGCTCCATTTGCATGACTATATCGTAATAATCATCCATAATTAACATCACGCATTATATGCTCAACACTAGCAAAAGCTAAATCTACATGTGGAGTATAGTGCATTGCTAAAAAAATACCAGTTAAAATTTGAATAATTAAACACATAGCAGAGAGAAAACCAAAATTTCATGCATAATGAATATTGATGGGAGTAGGGTAATCAATTAAATGATCATTTATAATTGAAATTATTGGACGCTTAATCAAACGCATTGTTCATTGTTAAAAGTTAAAACGTACTCGCTACTGGACTCGAACCAGTAACCTTTTATAGGAGCGGATTTTAAATCCACCGTGTTTACCATTTTCACCAAGCGAGCTATAACATAGTCTGGTGTAAAAGGATTCGAACCTTTAAATGATAGCATCAAAAGCTATTGCCTTTCCCATTTGGCTATACACCAATTAAAGCGGATAATGGGATTCGAACCCATACTTTCAGTTTGGAAGACTAATGAAATTCACCTTTTTTCTATATCCGCTTTAATTAAATAATTAAACAAAATTAAAATATTCTCTTAATGAAATTTTTTGAGTGCATTTCAAAGTTGGGTATTGAAATGATTGAATATAAAATTTTTTTAAAGTAACAATTTTCACTAATTTTCTTGTTATCAATAAAGCTAATAATTTCGCTGTTTGCTTTTCTAATTTTTGAGTAAAAATTAATTTTTTTTTATAAGTATTTTGATAATAATTCAATGAAAATTCAGGAAATTTGGCTGCGGTAATAGTATTTAAACTGATAAGATGAAATTTTATCTTTTTAAAATTGTGAATCAAATTTTCAAATTCTTTTTGATTTTTCAATTCGTTATTTAAGGAAAAAATTAATTGGTCAAATGATTTTTCTATCGAACTTTTTATATTGTTTGATTGATTAGTTAAATCAGTTTTAATATTTTGACTTAATTTATTGTAAGAAAGTCAAATAAAAGTTACAAAACACACCAAGACCAACGTTTCTTCATTTAATAATAAAATATTCTGTGAAATTAAAATTAATGAAATTAAAATAATTATAGTAATATTTAACATTGTTATAATCCTCCTCATCAATAAATTGATACAAATAAAAACAATCATACTACATCAACAAAGTGTCAATATCAAGCTGCAGATTCAAAACCAAAATGATGTTGTTGTGTTAATTGATAACTATTTAATCTAATTAAGCATATTATTAAAGAAACCGTACCTATAAAAACGTGAAAGCCATGAAATCCTGTTGCCATATAAAAAGTTGAACCATAAATTCCATCTGATAATCTAAAATCAGCTAAGTTATATTCATATGCTTGAAGTGCAGTAAAAATAACAGCTAAAATAATAGTAGAAAATAAACTCATCAACGCTTGTGAACGCTGATTTGCAATTATAGCATGATGGCATCAAGTAACAGTACACCCTGAAAGTAAAAGAATTAAAGTATTTAAAAAAGGAACTTCTCAAGGATTTATAATTTTAATACCTTTAGGTGGTCAAATTGACCCAATTTCAACAGTTGGAGCTAAGCTGCTATGAAAAAAAGCTCAAAAAAAGGCAAAAAAGAATAAAATTTCAGAGATAATAAATAAAATTACACCGTAACGTAAGCCTTGTTGAACAATACCAGTATGGTGACCTTCAAATGTTGCTTCTCTCACCACATCTCTTCATCAAACAAACATAACTAATAATAATGATAAAAAACTTAGAAGAAGAATGAATCCTCCATTTTTAAAAGCATGCATGTACATTACTCCACCAATGGCACATGAAAAAGCAGATAAAGATCCAACAAACGGTCAAGGACTTGGATCAACTAAATGAAAAGGGTGGCGCTGTACTTTCCTAGAAATTTGAGATAAAAGGGTCATATTACTTCTTTTTGTTTTGGTTAGAGATCAACTCTAATATTTTTGAAAGTAGTTCTTTACAAACTTTATTAAAGTTTGTAAAGATTTTTTTATTTGGATAAAACAAAATGATAAAAATAAATCCTAAAATTACGATTTGAGAAAGTGATAATCTCATGAACATTTATTCACTTAATTTATTAGAAATTCAAGAAATGTAACTAGGTAATGAAACAGCTTCCACCGCAATTGGCATAAATCCATGGTTAATTCCACAAATTTCACTACACTGGCCATAATATATACCTTCTCTTTTAATAAATAAAGAAGTTTGATTTAATCTTCCCGGAATTGCATCGCATTTTATTCCTAATGAAGGAACTGCTCAGCTATGTAATACATCTGCAGCCGAAACAATTAATCGAACATGAGTGTTTACTGGAACTACCATTCGATTATCAACCTCTAGTAATCGAAGTTGACCGGTTTCTAAGTCCTCTTCTGGAATCATATAGCTATCATACATAATAGATTCCCCTTCCTCATTTAAATAATCTGAATACTCATAACTTCAATATCATTGATGACCTAAAGTTTTTATAGTTATAGCAGGTGAAATAATTTCATCCATAGCATATAATAATGAAAAAGATGGAATTGCAATTACTAATAATATAATAGCAGGAGTAACAGTTCAAATTATTTCAATTAACATACCATGAGATAATGAAGATGGATTTTTATTTTGGCGAAAATTAAAATGTCATAAGGTACGAAATAACATCCATGTTACAAAGATTGAGATCACGCAAATAAAAAACATTAAATCATGGTGTAAATTTATTATCCCTTCCATTATTGGTGTTGCTGGATCTTGAAAACCTAATTGTCAATTCTCCGCAGAATCACTTAATCCTATAATTGGAAAAAGTAAAGAAATTAAAAATAAAAATATAAGCATGTTATTTTATGGTTTCACAAATTAATGGCATTTCTTCAAATGTATGATATGCAGGAGGAGATGTTACAACTCACTCTAAACTTGAAGACCCCTTTTTAAATTCATTCTCTTCAAAATCTCAAGGAGAGTTTGTACAAGGATTACTTGAAACTAAAGATACAAAAACTAAATAAAAGAAAAATAAAGTACTAAAAGCAGATACGTAGGATCCATAAGATGCTATTAAATTTCACCCTGCGTACGCATCAGGATAATCAGGAATTCGTCTAGGCATTCCTGCTAATCCCAAGAAATGCATGGGCATAAATGTTAAATTAACTCCTATAAATGTTGATCAAAAATGAATTTGTCCTAAAGTTTCAGGATACTGCAATCCAGTTATTTTCCCAAATCAATAATAAAATCCTGCAAAGATTGCAAAAACTGCTCCCATTGATAATACGTAATGAAAATGAGCAACTACATAATAAGTATCATGTAAGCTAATATCAAGTCCAGAGTTAGCTAATACAATTCCAGTAAAACCTCCAATAGTAAATAAGAAAATAAAACCTATAGTAAACAACATTGGAGTTTTAAAATGAATAGAACCTTCTCACATCGTAGCAATTCAACTGAATATTTTTATCCCGGTTGGTACGGCAATTATCATTGTAGCTGCAGTAAAATAAGCACGAGTATCTACATCTAAACCTACAGTATACATATGATGAGCCCAAACAATAAATCCAAGAACTCCAATTGAAACCATTGCGTAAACCATTCCAATATAACCAAAAACTGGTTTTCTAGAAAAAGTTGAAACAATATGGCTAACCATTCCAAATCCAGGCAGAATAAGAATATAAACTTCAGGATGGCCAAAAAATCAAAATAAATGTTGATAAAGAATTGGATCCCCTCCACCTGCTGGATCGAAAAATGAGGTATTAAAATTTCTATCAGTTAATAACATTGTGATTGCTCCTGCCAAAACTGGAACCGCTAATAATAATAAAAATGCTGTTACAAAGATTGATCAAACAAATAAAGGCATTCTATACATTGTTTGACCTGGATTACGCATGTTTAAAATTGTTGAAATAAAATTGACTGCACCTAAAATAGATGAAGCTCCCGAAATATGCAGACTAAAAATTGCTAAATCAACAGCTCCTCCAGAATGGCTTTGTATTGCACTTAATGGTGGGTAAACAGTTCAACCTGTACCAACTCCAACTTCTACAAGAGCAGATGTTAGTAGTAAACATAACGATGGAGGTAACAATCAAAATGATATGTTATTTAATCTTGGAAATGCCATGTCTGGACTACCAATCATTATTGGCACTAATCAATTACCAAACCCTCCTATCAATATAGGCATAACCATAAAAAATATCATTAAAAATGCATGAGCAGTAATTAAAACATTGTAAATTTGATGATTTCCCATCAATAAATGATTTCCGGGTTGAGCTAATTCCATTCGGATTAATATTGACATACAACCTCCTATTATTCCTGAAAAAGCTCCAAAAATTAAATATAAGGTACCAATATCTTTGTGATTAGTTGAAAATATTCAACGAAAAATTCAGTGAGTAAAAAAAATTGACATTTTTAAATATTGTTTTTTACTTTATTAATCTTTTTAACATTCGAGAGAGACGGGATTCGAACCCGCAACTTTTAGTGCGACAGACTAACACTCAACCTTTGAGTTTCTCCCCCTTCTTTAATTAAAACCTTACTAATTTTAATTTTAAATCCAGTTTTTTCTGAATGAATGTAAATATTTCATTCTCGTACTGTTTTGGTAATCTAGTGAATTCAAATATTAATGCTCCCGGTTTTAAAAATTTACTATTAGCATAAATTGCTCCTTTCCCTTTTCCCATTCGTGCTTCTAAACTTAATTTTGTTAAAGTACTATTAAATTCTAAGGAACTTCAAATCCTATTTTTCTTATGACCTAATATTAATTTAAATTTTCGCTGCAAATCTCTCTCGAGTAATTTTCATTTACTTTCAGTTATTCTACCATAAGATATAGTTTTTATTCCAAAATTACCGATTTGTAAAAATTGAAATTTTTTACAACCTTTAATTGAATATTTATTGTGTAATTTCTTATTGACCAACATCATTACAAATATAATTTATTTTATAAAATAATCAAATTTGAAAACTACAAGTTCCCAACTTAGTGAAAATTGTTTTATTATAAAATTCAACATAATTTTCTAACCGCATCAGAGATAAAGACCCATGACTTTGCTCATAACTTTTAGCCATCTGATTTCTAGAATTATCAAACCGGCCAGAAATTTTAATCTTAAACCCAATTAAATTCAATTGAACTATAGTTTTATTACAATAACTTATTTTTTTTAAATTTAAGCATTTTCTTAAAAAAACAAAAATATTCAAACTCACTTTTTTTAAATTGCCAGTTTTATTAAAAATATGCTCTGCATACAACGTTATAAATTTTGCCGTTAAGTTTGTTTCCGAAGGATTAAAAAAATTCAGTTTAAGATTCAATGGAAAAAGTAAGTCTAAATTTGCCTTCAAATCTTTATCTAATTGTGGTTGAATGTCTAAACTCTTCAGAACCAAAACCGTACCTTGATAATGAAAAATAAATCACCTATCTATTATTTTATCTTTTGTAGATGTAAAATATTGTTCTAATATTTTAGTAATTAAAAATTGATTTATTAAAAAAAGACGATATAAATTATCTTTTTTTCCATAATTCTGCGTTATTATCCCTCAAACTTGAGTTAATCCAAGTCTAAGTCCTATTGGATTTATTTTTTGAGCCATTTTTATTTTGATTAAATTAGTATAAAGTTTTTGAACAAATTCGTCTTTAAAGATTCTAATTTATTACTAAACTTTTACCTTTAAATCGATCTATCTAATTATCTTTTAGATTGTTCACGAAAAATTTAAAGTTATTTTCATACCTTTGATTCTTTCAGTATTTCTAATTAATTAACGTAGCTACTAGACTTGCTATAGGTATAACAATCAATTTACCAGGGGTTAATGTACTTTGGTCCTCTCGTACTAAAAGTACTCTTTTTATTTTTCAATACTTACAGTAGATAGGGACCGAACTGTCTCACGACGTTCTGAACCCAACTCACGTACCTTTTTAACTAGCGAACAACTAGACCCTTGAAACCTGCTTCAGTTTCAGGATAAGATGAGTCGACATCGAGGTATCAAACCGTGACATCAATACGAGCTTTCAATCACGATGAATCTGTTATCCCTAGAGTTCCTTTTATTTGTTGAGCAATACTAACTCCACTCTTTAATATTGGATCACTATGACTGACTTACGTCCCAATTTGATTTATCAATCTATTTGTCAAGCAAATTTTCACCATTATATATTATTTACCTTCGTACACCTCCGTTATTATTTAGGAGGTACTCATCCCAAGTAAACTCTCATTTTTATACTATTTTAAATTTTATTATTTTAATAAGTAAATTTCTTTCTATAGAGTGGTATTTCAAGTTAGTTTGTACTCCCACTTATTCTATACAATAAAAATGCATTCACAATATAAAATTAGAGTAAAGGATCTAGGGTCTTTCCGTCTTACTGTAAGAAACCTGCATTTTCACAGGTATTGTAATTTCACCGAATTTATGTTAGAGACAGTAAAGCAATCGTTAAGCCTTTCATGCAGGACGGAATTTACCCGTCAATGAATTTCGCTACCTAAGGATTCTTATAGTTAGAACCGCCGTTTACCTAGAATTCAAATTTAAGCTTATACTTATCTTTTTCTCTTTTAGGCACTGGGCAGGCATCAGACTCTATACGTATTAAATAATTTGCAGAGTCCTGTGGTTTTGTTAACCAGTCGTTGCTTCTTATTATTGTACCAAATCATTTTGGTTCTCTTTATTGCTAACTTACAGAGTCAATTTGCCTAGTTCCTTTAACATAATTTATTCGATCGCTCTAGTTTTCTCAACCAATTTACCAGTGTCGGTCTAAGTACGGTCTTAAATTATAATTTTTTCTTGAAAGTAAAAGTTTGTCAATTATTCCCTTAAAATCACAAATCACAAATCTTTTATTTTTTTCACTTATAGTATGCATATAATTGGTTCCATAAAATAAATTCCTTTCAGATTCAATTTTCATTTACTCCTTAAGGACCGACTAACTTAATGTTTTTGAACTTTCATTAAAAACCTTAAACATAAAGCGATTATGATTCCACATAATTTACGTTACTCATATCAGCATTAGCTTTTTTGTTATTTTTACTTAATTTTTACAAAATAATAAAATTACAAAATGTTTCACTACCATCAATAATATATTGATCCATTACATCGATATATAGTTTACAGTCTCCTTTATTTTTAATTTAAATTGAGAAAATTAATAATGAGCTAAAACGCTTTCTCTAATGAAAAGCTGCTTCTAAGCTTATCCAATCTATTTGTTCTCTTTTAAATCTTTTTCCCTAAACATATAATTTAAAGATCTTAGTAAATGGTCTGGATTGTTTTCCTCTCGTCTATAAACCTTTTCGCTTAAAGACTGTCTGTAATAAAAAATTAAAATTCATTTCGGAGTTATATTAAATTTAGTAAGCTTTTATACTCCTTCCTTTACTTAGTAACTCTAAACACAATTTACTTTTATTACGTAGTACTTAAATACTTTTCGTGAAAAACCGGCTATTTCCAAGTTTGATTGATCTTTCATCCCTAACTACAAATCATCTCCATATTTTGCCACATATGTGAGTTCAGTCCTTCAATTTAAATTAATAAATTTTCAACTTGTTTACAGCTAGATCACTTGGTTTCAGGTATAATTTATATTACTTTTTCGTCTAACTATTGTATTCTAAACTTGCAATATATATTAACTTGCTGATTCATTATGCAAAAGGCAATTCGTGGTACCAAAACTTCGAAGTTTTTTAAATATTCAATTTCAATTTATTCCTTACGGATTTATTTATCTTTCTTTCACAATACTCGTTCACTATAGGTTAGAAATTTTTAAAGCTTTAGAAGGTGGAACTCCTTTTTTCATACAATTTATATCGTATTACTTTAAATGTGCAAAAACTTATTTATTACAGGACTTTTACCTTTTTTAGCTATTTCATAATTTTGATTTTTGCAACAGCCTATTTGCTTTCATTCGCCATTACTTACAAATTCTCGTTTGATTTTTCTACAATGTTATTAAGATGATTCAATTCACATTCTCCTACTGTAAAATTTCAAGTTTTCTATTAAGGAAACTTGTAAGTCACAAGCCTAAGCCTCTTTACAACTTTCGTATCGCAACGTCCTTTAAATTTCTACCAAGATTTTCATTAAATACTCTTTTCAAAACTTTATAATTTTTTAATCAAGG